ACAAATCGGTCAATAAGATGAGAATCAGAGAAATCGGCCCAGGTCGACTTACCAATGGGATGCCCTAATGCGTTACAAAACCGCGCCTTAGTCAATGATCCAATCAGATGAATAATTGGAACGGCCGTATCGACCTTCTTCATAGAATTACCTATTAGAAATGAATTTTCTAGCATTTGACTCCGGACCAACAAAGAATTTAGTCGCACACCGGAAAGATAGCCCAGAAAGTTGGTAGCGTACTTGCCTAAGCCGTTTAGCTGAACCCTTCCTGGTTGAGCCGACACGTGAAAATGCCATTGCCAGAAACCAACAAGGTAATATTTCCATTTATTCATCAGAAGAGGCGTATCCTTTAAAGCCAGAATGGATTTTCCTTGATATCTAACATAATGCATGAAAGGATCCTTGAACAACCATAAGATGTCCTGAAAATGAAAATCTTTAGTAAAGACTTCGACAAGATGTTCAACTTTTCCATAGAAATACGTTCGCTCAACGAGGACTCGAAAGGATGTGGATTGTAAATGAGACGATTGGTTCCAGAGAAAAAAGAGGATGGATTCATATTCATATACATGAGAATTATATAGAAATAATAAGAATCTTGGATTACTTTTAAAAAAAGAAAAAGAAATAGAGTTCTTTGGACCAATAAAACTGTTCAAATTAAAATACTCGTGGAGAAAGAACCGCAATAAATGGAAAGAAGAGGCATCCTTTACCCAGTCGCGAAGGGTTTGAACCAAGATTTCGGGACAAATGGGGTGGGGTATTCGTACATCTAACACATAATTTAAATGTGACAATTTGTCCTCGAAAAAAGGAAATATTGAATGGATTGATTGGAAATTTGGAGATTTTTCAAATTCTTTCCCTTCTAAAAAAGCTACCAACCGTAGGGAAAATGGAATTTCCACCACGGCAGCAAATGCCTCTGATATAATTTGAGAATACAACTTATTGTTGTGCCCAAAAATTGTATTTTGATTAGAATCATTAGCAGCAATACTCAAATAAATCCGTTGATACATTCGAGTAATTAACCGTTTCACACTTAGTGAACTAGATTTATTGTCATAAAACCCACTTTCCAATGGCATCGTCGAGCTATTTAAACCATGATCATGAACAAGTGCATAAATATACTCTCGAAAAAGAAGTGGGTATAGGAAGTCGTGTTGTTGAGATCTATCTAATTCTAAATAGACTTGAAATTCCTCCATTTGAAATTCGATTAAAAACAAAGGTAAGGGATTTAGTGGGCGATCAAACGATACATAGTGCGATACGGTGAAAACAAAGTATTGTAGTAAAAAAGTAGATACCTTGAAAACGGGTAGACTCATCACCGGATTCTCTATCCTCTTATTTCGAGTTAATTGAATTGGTTTATGTTTGTTGGTTATGTTTGTTATAGTTCTAGTATAACTAAGTGGTTAGAAACCCTTTATTTTTTCACTCCAATCGCTCTTTTGATTTTGGAAAAAAACAACTATCTTTATCAATATACTGCTTCTTCTACACATTCATCTACAACCCATAATAGGGACTCACTAATACTTAGGACTCATTAAAAAAATAGATAATCCACTTATGGGAAACCTTTCCCCGCGTTAGGAACTAATATCTTTTTAACGTTTAATTAGATCGGATAATCATTCAAATTAAGAACCAAAGCTCGTTACTTTTTATTTCCCTATAATTGGAACCCTAGGGCTCTATCCATTTAGTCACTCGACCCAATTTTGAATTAAATTTCTTTTGTTCCGCGCCAAGAATTCAAACTCGGTTTTGGATCGATTGAACAAGAAAAAAATATTCTCAAAATTATCCATTTTGATACGACATGCTGTTTTTTCCATTCATTCCTTTCAAGATCAGTCGCGGTCTTACAAACTCTCCCGAAGATTTGGACGAAGTCTTTGCTTCATAGAAATGTGTAAAAGATGCTAGCCGTACTTAAAAGCCGAGTACTCTACCGTTGAGTTAGCAACCCAAATAATTCGACTGGGTAGATAGAATCGGAATAAAAATAAATAAAAGAAATTGAATTTCACAGCGGAATCAAAATATTAAACTAGCAAGAACTCAAATCAAAAAAATTTATAATAGATTCTGAACATCAAAAGAAAAAAAAAAACAAACCTATGGGACGGAGATAAATAGGCCCATTTCTCCATGATCAAATTATATTTGTTCATTACACTATTGTCAATATGACATTGACTATCAAGATTGAGAAAATACTAAAAAAAAAATACAATGACGAAAACAAAAAGAGTTAATTGTTTATTTTTTAAATTGAATTCAAATCCAAATAACAAATCAAATTCTAGATATTAATAAAAAAATCTAATAAATATGGAAATTAATAAATAATATCTAAAGAATTAGATAAATAAAAAACTTTAGGAAGACTTTTTTAGATAAATACTTGAAAAAAAAAAACCAAAAAGAAATAGGTATGAATAGAACAAAAAGGGGGGATAGTAAAGAAAAAATTATACAAACCTAGATAAGGCTCATCCCCACCTTCTTTTTTTGTTCTATTCCTTAATAGAATTTCGTTTGATTAAGACTAAATTCTGTAAAAACCCCCGCTTTCTTTGAAATATCATGAACGGTTCCTGTAGGTTGGGCGCCCTTGTCAAGCAAATATAGAACAGCGGGAACATTTAAATGGGTTTGATTATTTATCGGATCATAAAAACCCACTTTCCGAAGATCTCTTCCTTCTCTTCGGGATCGACCATCAATTGCAACGATTCGATAAACAGCTCATTGGGATAGATATAGATGAACAATACCCCCCCTAGAAACGTATAAGAAGTTTTCTCCTCGTACGGCTCGAGAAAAACAAAAGGGTTCGAAGTGATAATTATGTCTATGTATAGAATTAGAATGTCAAATCGATCTATAAAATAATCAAATCAATTAGAGATTAAAGTTATTCTTTTTTTTTTGTTTCTTTTGAAAATGAAACAGAAACACAAAAGTATTCGTACTCTCATAACTCAAGTCGGATAAGTTTCAAAGCCCAGCCAAAAATCCTTAGGCATTTCCTTTTTTGAGCGGTCTCAAGCCCCTTTTTTGTTTATCTCGTTTCGAATCGAATCGATTTTTTGATTCTTCATTCGGATCAAATTGTTGAGACAATTGAAAATGGTATTTCCTTGTTCCAAGATCCTTTATCTTTGCTTTGAATCATTAGGTTTAGACATTACTTCGGTGATCTTTAACGTTTTTATTTTAAAAAATGGCAGCAACACACCCCTTTTTGATTTCTTTCTATCAAAGAATCATACGAACAATTGATTCCTACAGGGTACACTTTTGATGGAAAGAGTTTTCCCAATTCCAACAAATCTTCCCCCTGCTTTTGGCTTTAAAAATTGCTCGAATCAGATCCTTTTGATTTCTATATCGAAAATTTACTTACGAAGTTTTTTACAACTTATTGATTGGTATTAACCCTAGATCCTTGCCCCTGAGAAATGAATAAATACTTTATACTCGAGCTCCATCCTGTACTAGTTATATTACCACCCACCAAAATTTGAGGATTCTAATAGAACAGAAGAAAGAATGTCGAGCCAAGAGCCCATTCATATAAAATCGAAAACGGTGGATGTAAAAAAAAAAAAAAATCCACAGCGGATCATGTCCTTCAAGTCGCACGTTGCTTTCTACCACATCGTTTCAAACGAAGTTTTACCATAACATTTCTCTAGTTTGGAACCGTTATATAATTGAGTCCATTATGGAATCATGAATAGTCATTGCTTCGGTCGATACACAGTCTTTTTTCCTTGTATATGAAGGAATATTTAGGTTCTTAGTCTTTCATCCGGAATCCTGAAATGAAAGATCAAATCAGAATTACAAAAAAAAAAGGGGCGATTCCCGTATCTATCAGATTAAACTGAACAATTTTCGTTGGAAGTAATTATGTATATTGTATGTTAAATAGTTAACAATAAGGGCTCACAAATCTTAAAAAAAGCGAAAGGACGTTATCTCTGAAATAGCAGGATAGCAATCCATGCATATAAGCCTTTCCTCAAATTATGCGTCCTTTCTTTGGCTTGGGCTTCAGATTCAATAATCTTTCCCAAAATTGAAAATAAAGTAAAAAATTGAAAATAAAGTAAATAGTCTATATGAATCACCCCGTCTCAATTGTTATTCCAGAAATTTTCAATTATTCATTAAACAAAGCCCAAGAAAAAAGACCAAAAAATTTGGGTTAGGATCAAAGAACCTCCATTCTTGGTGGAGCGGGATTATTGGTTAATGAGATTTGGACAGACACCGATATTCAAATAGGTATCTTTCATTGCTCACTAACTCTTATCTACTCCCACCCCGAATTCTTTCTGTGTCTGTGGGGGTGATGAATCCTAAATAAAAAAAGATCGGAGTGGGAGGCTTTCGCATTTCGATTTATTCGATTTAGAATGGATCTTTTCTTTACAAATTAAACTCGATAGGGGACGTAAGGTTTTTCGAAGAAACTCGCTTAAATATGAAAGTGGAAGGGAGGCGTAGGCAAAAACGCCCATCCAACGTTTTTTAATTCAAACTCTTGTGATCGACGTTCCCGTTTGCGGGGACCACAAATGCATTCAGGTCCATTTTCGTATTATTTGAACTTGATTCAATTTGTGAAAAAAGATGTGATTCAGAAAAGAATTTTTTAAAATTAGAAAAAAGACGTAGACGTACATTTTATCAAAAATTATACTAAAGAGAGTTGCTCAAAAAGGGACTTAAAATTTGTTATTTGGACCGGCCTGGGACGGAAGGATTCGAACCTCCGAATACCGGGACCAAAACCCGTTGCCTTACCACTTGGCGACGCCCCATTTCAATTTCTATTCGGTACTAATAAACAGTAATATTGGTATTGGCTGTTCGTCAATTCCAGTCCAAAGCCCTAAAATTGGATTATTGTTTTAGTGTTAGGATTTTGACACGTGTAGGTGTAAAATCAAACTTAAGTTATTGATCATTACATAAAATTAAATTAAGATATTGTATGAAAGTATGATTTCTTCAATTCTCACACGAGAATAGAAGGATTTTTGTTTTGATTGGTTCGGTTGCAAGAAGTTTTTTTTTGTCTACCTTACTTTCGTTTCTGCATTTTTATCTTCTATCAATAAGATATTAATAACTCAATCAAAATACAATTATCTCCAACTCCAAGAACAAAATGTTTGTTATGCTTAATATCTTTAGTTTAATGTATATCTGTCTTAACTCTGCCCTTTATTCGAGTAGTTTTTTATTCGCCAAATTGCCCGAGACCTACGCTTTTTTGAATCCAATTGTAGATGTTATGCCAGTAATACCTCTTCTATTTTTTCTCTTAGCCTTTGTTTGGCAAGCTGCTGTAAGTTTTCGATGAGATCGTTAATATTGTGCTAGAAAAATTCACGATTTATTCGAGTTCAAGAAAAAAATTATAACAATTGATAAATAAGAGCAGATGAGTCTTCCAATATGAACGAACCCTCGCTTCAATTCAAACAGTGAAATTCGTGGGGAACCACGATCTATTTTGATCCCCCCATTTGCTATTTGTTGATTATGACCTCTTTTCACTGAAACCATCTTATATTAGAAGAACCAAACCAAATCTCGAATTCGAATTGTGTGAATTGAATTTCTGAAAACGATTTTCTATTTAGAGAATAAAATTCTAAAAAGAACTTCATTTCTTGAGGTCAAAATTGGATATGTAGTATAAAAATAGAGAATCTATTCTCTTTTTCCCTTTCCCCCCCCAAAAAAAACGATTTGGAGATTGTGTAATGCTTACTCTCAAGCTCTTTGTTTACACCGTAGTAATATTCTTTGTTTCCCTCTTCATCTTCGGATTCCTGTCTAATGATCCAGGGCGTAATCCAGGACGCGAAGAATAAAAAAAAATAAGGGGTTGCTTACTTTATTCGTATAAATGTTCTTAGGATTTCTCGATTCCCCATCTGTATTACTATTAAAAAAAAAAAGTAAAAGCGTTCGCTAAAGTTAAATTTGAAAGATACCAAGCCATCGACCGAAACAGAAAGAGAGGGATTCGAACCCTCGGTACGAATAACTCGTACACCGGATTAGCAATCCGACGCTTTAATCCACTCAGCCATCTCTCCTAATTGAAAAAATAAATAAATATAAATAATTACTATGTTACATTACACAAAAAATAATGCTTGAAAAAAGCCCGCCTTTACTTTATTTTATCTCTTTACTTTCTATATTCTCTATATTATAGAGAATATAGAGAATATAGAAAGTAAAGAGATTATATAGCTCATAGAAAATAGAGTTTATAGAATTTCTTTTTTTTTATTGTCTTTTGTATTCTATTATATAAATAGATATAACTTTTATCAGCAATTCCATTTCTATCATTCCTAGAAAATGAAAATTAAAAATAAAGAAAGCCTTCGAAAGAGATAAAATAGAAAAAAAAAACAAAAAATAAAGAAAAGAATATCTCTTTAATTTCGTTGAACGGGGCCTTTTTTATTTCGAGTTCCACGGCCTGGCCCGGTCAGTACCCAGTCGGGCCTTTTTTTGTTCTAATGAACCATACCGCCGAACCATAGAAAAAGTGCGAACCATACCATAAAAAAATGATTTATTTGCATTTGATTTGAAAACCAAAAAATGAAATACTTGTTATTGGAATCAAAGGAACAAGAAAAAGAAGAACTATTTGCATTCCTATGATGATATAGAATTAGAATAAAAGTATCATTTCTTATTATTCTTTCGTTTATTTTTTTTTTTCATTTATTTCACTTTTACTGAAAAAAAAAAAAAAAGGGGGAATGGAACTATGTATTTTTTCATAATCCTTTGTTTTTTTGTTATGACTTAAGTTGTTTTGTCAAGCCATATCTGTCAAAATTCGTCCAACAAAAGAATTCTTTTTTTATTATTAAATTTAAATTAGTTATTTAAACGAAATAACTCCTCCTTTCCGAATTGCACTAGGACGCCTGACAAAGACGTCAACGTTCTAATTTCAAATTTTCATTTCATTATTTTTTTGAATTTCTGTCCTGTCTTGATTACATCTGATTCTCTTGTTCGACAAAAGGCCCCTTTTTATATAATAATCGCATTGTAGCGGGTATAGTTTAGTGGTAAAAGTGTGATTCGTTCAATTAATCCCCTTAATAGTTAAGGGGTCCTTCGGTTTAATTGATATTCCAATCAAAAACTTTATTTCTTAAAAGGATTAAATTTGAATCCTTTCACTCTAAAATTCAAATCAAAGATTCGGGGAAAATATCCGTTCTCGTGATTTGTATCCAAGAGTCAATTCGAAATTGACAATTTGGATTATGAAATTGCGAAACATAATTTTTTTTTTTTTTTTATTGGATCAATACTTCCAATTTTTTAAGTATAAGTAAAGAATCCATGGATAAAGATAGAAAAGTCTAGTTCAAATCGTAACTAAATCTTCAATTTTGGTTTTTT